TTATCTTGTCCAAACCAAATGATTGCCCTACTTCATTTTTTGGATGTCCAAGTCTTATTTTGATAGAGGGCTCCACATAAAGCCTGAAATTTTTGTAGGAGCCATAATCTAGCGTTTGCTCTAGTGATGTCACGCGTCCCTCTAGCGTAGCATTGTCATCCTTTGACTTGCTTTTCCCCCTATGCCTCTTGGCAGGATCTTGGGCAACGACCTCTCGTCCCCTATTCACCTCAGAAGCAGCAACATCGTCAGTGACTCCCGACATCGTGTCTAGCTCTTCCTTGATTACGACCCGCTCGTAACCTTAGCTCTGATACCAACTGTCACGGCCTTAGACAATTCTAAGCCAACCGTGCGGCACTTAGCGCTTCAACACCCCTTGTTGGTTGCTAAGTCAGTCTAACCCGAATGGTGAGCTAGAAGGAACTAGGCAAGAAGACCGAAAGCACACAAGAGAGAGTTAGGGAGAATGTAGAGAACTTGTATTGCACTAGAGAGAAGTTTACAAATGCTTGGATGGTTTGGCCAAATGAAGGCCTCACCTATTTATACACCTCCACCTCCTCAATGGACGGTTAGGATCATCTCGATCTAACGGCTACAATTGTGTATCTAGAGTGTTCTATACAAATATCTAGAAATTTACAAGGCTCCAAACTCTTATAGAGAATTATATACAAGTATAGATCAAACTAGAAAAGTATGGAACAATCTAGAATGGATGCCATGCAGACGTCCAATAAGCGCCAACTTGGGTGTCCAGTAAGCGCCTGCGTGGCAAAGCCTCCTTTTAGCAATCCGGGACATTCTGCTCTACTTGCCTCACTCCTCTGTGAGATTTAAAGAAAGCATTCAGCTCACCTTGCACACTAACAGAATACCAACAATTGCTGATGCAAGAAAAAAGAATCTGACACCAGGAATCAGAGAAACCAAACTTCTTAAGAACAGCCATGAGAAAAGACCAGTCTAGTCTGTCATAGGCTTTCTGCATATCAATCTTCATCATAACCCCCATAGGTCTTTTTTTTTTTGATATCAGCAATAAGTTCATGAGCCGGGCAAATGCTCTCATGAATAGATCTGCCTTGCACAAAGCCTGCCTGCTCCAAAGATATAATAGAAGGAAGAACCACACTGAGCCTGTCATTAAGAATCTTGGAAAGAATTTTTTAATAAAAAGGAGTCAAGCTAATAGGCCTCATATCAGAGAAGGAATTAGGGGATGAAACTTTAGGAATAAGCACCAAAGTAGTTGCAGTGTAAGCAGTAGGGAGGGGGGCACCCCTGAATAAATCCTGAATGGCAGCAATGACATCATCCTGGATAATAGACCAACAAGACTGAAAAAATGACCAGTGAATCCATCTGGACCAGGGGCTTAGTCAGGATCAAGGCCAAAGACAGCACTATGAATCTCAGATTCAGTAGGAATAGCACATAACGTGATGTTGTCTTATTCAGTGATGAGGCAAGGGATACAATTTCGAAGAGGGCACTCTGGTTGTCACAAGCTACTGAAGTAAAGATGTTAGAGTAATAAGCTACACTTCCCCTATATCCTTCCTATCAGTAATAAAAGAACCATCTTGGGGCTGGAGCTTGAAGTTAACTTGTTTGGGGTACCCTTCTTTGATTGAAGCATGGAAGTAGGCTGAGTTTCTGTCACCGCAACCACTTCATTCTAGATTGGTCTCTTAGGATACTTTCTTCCCTATTAAGATTGAGAGCCAGCTCTTTGTGAGCATCTATCAGAGATTGATTGGTAGCAGCAGACCACTGAGACTGAAGGGCAGCCCCCAATCTAGTAATATCATCTTCGGATTTATGAATAGCTTTCTTAATGTCACCAAAGACCTCCCAGTTCCAGGACTTCATTTAATAAGGCCCCTTCTCAGATCTCATAATTTTTCATTTTTTTTTTTTATCTAATAGAGGGGTTGCAGCCAAGTTAATGCTCCAGACAAAAGAGACAAAATCATTATGAGAAGCCTACATCTTCAGAAATCTAAAAAGCTTTGTACCTGTAGGAGGATCATGAACCTTGAGAAGCAGGGGACAGTGTCTAGTAAGGTGAAATTTAGGGAAGGAAGATTCTAAAGAGCAGCAGCATTGAGGAGAAATCTATCCAGCCCATATACGAGGAGATCTCTGATGGTCATTACACCATGTGAATATGTTCCCTTCAAAGCCTGCATCAGGATAAGCCAGCCAATTTTTGAAAGCCAACAAATTCAGTGACAGCCCAAAAGTAAATAGCACCTCCACCAGCCTTCTCATGAGAGTCAGCAACAACCTGTTGATAGTCCTGCTGGGAAGACTTTTTTGGAGAGGTTGGGGCAGATGAAGGCCTAGGGGGCATAGAAGCAGTATGAGCTTGAAGAGGGGCATGGTACTCAGCACTGGCACCAAACTTCCTAGGATCCAGACTAGGAATGGACTCAGGGATGATGACAGCAGGAAAAGCCTTAGTAAAAAAAAAGCCAATGATTTCAAGGGAAGATTCATCTGTATTGGAGATTTGGTGGTCTCACCAGCAGCATTGTGAGGAGACACATTTCAGTCAGGAGCATTATGAGGAGTACAATACAAATCATTCTGTTCAATAGTTGCAGTTGTAACAAGACCTGATTTAGATGTCACAGGTTCAGGCAATTGATTTGTGGGTTCTTCAAACTCCACAACCTTTTTCTCTTTGTTACGAGAGCGCTGACGCCATGTAGTTTGAGGAGGTTTGTCTTGAGCCTTTGGAGGATTAAGAGAGGTGGAGGTGGCTTGTTTGAGGGGCAACTTTGGGGCTACCGCCGTAGATGCAGGAGGAAGACGAGGGGTTTTCTTGGCTAAAGCCTTCCTACACTCCGTTGGTGAATGTCCTTGAAGATTACAATGATGGCAGAAGGCTAACTTGCCTTCAAAAACCATCTTCTGATAGAAGCCTTCGTCCTTCCCAGTGCCAATCCAAACCTTCGAAGGAAGAGGCTGGCAGATATCAACCTCCATGCACACAAGTGCATACATAGGATGAGTAAGCTCTAGGGTACGCTGGTCAGCCCTGAGAAAGCGACCAAAAGTTCCTACTATTTCACGCAAAAGAGGTGTATGGAAAAAGGGAAGAGGGAGGTATGGAAACCTCACCCATGCAGCTGTGATAGGATATTCATATTTAGGGTTGAAGTTCGGAGACCATCTAAACAATCGAAACAGGGAGTTCTCTATCATATTAGAGTCTCGAGACCAGGCACGAACGAGTAAGAAGAAAGAGAGGAAGCAAGGGCAGGGGGCACGCCTTTTCTCAAGCAAGATAGACCGACCCATAGAGAAGAAAGCTCGTGAAAGTTTCGAAGCATTATTCATTTTTATAGGATAGGTAAAAAAGTGCCCTCATAACGAATAGGGAAACCAGGTTCAGTCGAAAGATAAATTTCTTCTATAGGTTTTTTCCCAGGGTTAACGAACCCATTTCTCGTGCCTGAATTTCTTTGTCTTGGACACTTGACTGGTGCTATCGCCGTCAAAGCATTGGTTAGAACATTCCTTGGGTATTAAAGTTAAGCTCTTCCCATCGAATTTTTTTATCAATGAAACATTCTTCTTACCTCCACCCAACCCCCGAACTTCTTACAACCACCGCCCACCACGACTTGGTTCCACGCCAGAAGAGGAAGATTGTCCCCGAAGCCCGGGAATGGAGGAGAAGCAAGACTTCGGAAGAAGCAGAAGTAGGAAAGGAAGAAAAGCCAAAGTCCAAACTATCCCAGAAGAAAATAACCCAAGATTCCGGGTACCTACACACTCATGGTACCCTTTAGAGAACTACTAGCGGTTTAACATGCTTTTGCCCTGGAGCAGGAGAAAGTGCATGGTTGCAAACAAATCGACTTCAGTCTGTTTGAAAGTCAAAGGAAAGAGAGACTTTTTCTAAAGAGTTCTATTTAGGATGTTGAATGCTTCCTTGTGTAAGTAAGGTATTCCATAGCTTTAAGGGAGAATGGAGCAAGAGCAAGCGATCAGTTCATTAAGGTCATAATAGTATTTATATAAATAGAAAAAAAGTGATTTCAGACGAAAAAGTCTTTTTTTTTTTTTAGATGAATTTGACCGAGCTTTCGAAGAACAGTTTCCAAAAATGCCACACGCTCGTTATGATTATGAAATTTGCGTTCCTCTTGGGATTGGAAAATGGAAGGAATTTAATGTACCCAAATGGGAGGAGTTATTGAATGGACTAGGTCTTGTTGGAAAGGTTATGTGTTTAGTCCCAGGGGGCGACCCAGTTACTTGTATTGGGGCTTTCATATCTGTGGACGATAATGGCTTTATTCAGATTATTGAAACCGGTTCTTTGGAATAGTTGTTTTTGATAAGGGCTTAGTTACATTTTTTGTTCAAATATGCATATCTTTATACCTACTTTTCGACCCAAGACCTTACCTTAATCACCGGAAAACCCCTTTTTTTATTTCAAGCTCAGTGGTAGAGCGGTCGGCTGGTAACTGACTGGTCGGGCGTAGGTTCGAATCCTACTTGAAAAGCTTCCCTGGACTTTTTTGACTCTCTGCTTACTCCAGCCGTAAGTAAACTCGTAGAATGGGATGTCATCCACTGACTCCTAATTGCGAGAAGATAATTTCCCTCCTAAGTCATCGAAAAAGAGGAGGCCTAGCTATGAAAAGGCTCCACGGATGACTGGGGCTTAGGGCAAAAGAAAAGGAAGATCGTCTTGACTCTCTTAACTATGGGAAAATAGTTAGAATGTAAACGAAACACATGCTTCACTCTCGCTTTCAGTATTTTGACAAGAGGGGATCCGCCGAGTTGATTGAGTTGTCCTCTCAAAAGAAGAGACTGGCTAGAGATCTCTTTATCAAAATCTTTGGAACAAATGGTTGCCCTTGAAAATGGGTGTTTTTTTGTGGAAACTAATACTAATTAAGAATGCCATTGCTGTTGATAGCAGTTTTCCCAGGTTTGGAATTCATTTTGCCTCCAAATGTGTTTGCTGTTCCTCTCCTTGCATAGAAAGAGTGGATCACCTCTCTCAAAGTGATATTGCTAGGATAGATAATAGGGTCTCATTTCTCTCCCAGTCTCAATGTGGATTTATTTTATAAAGCTCCTCTCTTCACCATCTTTTGGCTTCCTGGTTTAATGGTGCCAAATCAAAATCACAGTGTGGCTTTCTTAGGATCATGCTAGTGAGTTGTGCTTGCTGGGAAAGGACATTTTTCTTTATCGAAATTCTCTCATGTCTTTAGGGGGGGGCAACAAAGCTGCAGATTGTTTGGCTGCTTATGGTCATACTCATTCAGACTCCATTTTATTTAATAGCTTAGGGTCTCTTCCTTTTGATTCTAAAAAGCCTGTTCATAGCCAAGGCATGTTCTTTTTTAGAGCTCCCTAGCTTGTTTTGATGTTCAGGGGTAAGGCCTTTATGTCCCCCCCTTGTCTTTTATTTTTTTGCAATAAATAGCGAAAGCGAGACGATAGTTCTCTGTCGGGTGAGAGAAGAGATAGAGCACGGTATTCTCACGGGCCGAAGTGCAAAGCCCGGTAGCCTATCCGTAGTTCGGAAGGAAGCCCCCTATGGTCCAAATCAAGTTGCTACTTTCCCTCTGCGCTTATAAGTAGATAAGGTCAGACTTTGCTTGCTCTGAGACATCTTGAAAAGGGAAATCCAATATAAAAATGGAAATGTTTGAAATTGCTCCTTGACCCAAGAAAGGAACGAACGGGATTCGGAGCTTGCTGACCCTTATACACAGATGGCGGATATAGAGAAAATGGTTATTCCTACATCACAACCTAAAAAGATTGACCCAATCATTGCGGGTATCCTTGAGGAGGGCCGGAAGTACCTTCCTACAAACAGAGTGGAGTGGTAAAGGCGAATGAGCCGGTTTACCCAATTAGGAACAAAAGCATGAAATTGCTTGATGGTTCTTGGTTTACGAGAATTTATTATGCTGATGGTCTATCTACAATCATCCCCTATGCCCCAATTCGATCTGATTCAGGGCAGGAGCAGGCCGTGTATTATCTCAGCAGGGTCTTACAGGGCCCTAAGAAGAATTATTCGCCGATCGAGAAGATGTGCTTATCGCTCTACTTTGCAGCAACCAAGCTCCGACACTACTTCCTTTCCACAACAGTGTTGGTAATTGCTCGAACGGACCTGATTAAGTATATGCTGACCAGACCCGTGTTGAAGGGGAGAATTGGGAAGTGGATCCTAGGGCTATCCGAGTTCACTTTTCGGTACGTTCCTATGAAGGCGGTCAAAGGACAGGCATTTGCAGACTTCTTGGCAGATCATGCCATGAATGTTTTCGAACCAGTGGAGCTCGATGAAGAAGTCCTCGCCTTTGCAGAGGTGGTTCCATGGACTCTCTACTTCGATGGATCTAGCACTTTGGGGGCTGCAGGGGCCGGAGTGGTATTAATATCACCTTCAGGCCAGGCCCCACAAGCTGCTAAAAGATTTAAGTTTCAAACCTGGCGGTATCACCGTTTAGGAAAAACTGCTTTCGTGCGGTCTCTTTCTTTTTCGGATGAAGGTGAGTGGCAAAGTCTGGTTCAACTAAGGAGTAGGTCGTCCTATCTGATAGAGCGGGTAATGCTCAAATTCTTTTTTTCGTATTTGGGGTTGACGCCGAGAAAGACTAAAGACGGGAGAGCACGCACAGACATCCTCGGGAAAGCACTAATGAACTACGCCATCCCTGACACTTATGCGGTGAGATACCAACCATCCGATATCGCCCACAAAGCTAAGAGGCCACTGGCACCGAATAATACCCATAAAGAACGCTAACCGCCACCGGCATCTGATGCCATCCGATAAGGGAGAACTCTTTCGGCAAAGAATTTTACCAAAAAGCCCGATTCGAATCATTATGCTCGATAAAAGGAAAAAGAGAAGCTCAAATAGAAAACAGCACTACTGCTAGTAAGATAGCGATCCAGGCAAGCGCCAAAGAAAGAAGGGGGCACAAGCAAGCGCAAGAATCAAAGCAGGGCAGGATCGAAGAGCTTAGACAGCAAGCAAGCGAGAAGGAATCCCTCAAAGGCACTGAGGCAAGGTCTTTCACGCATGTCGCTTCGATGCGCGCTAAGACAACCACTCATGTCTACTTCTAATGCGCACGAACCAGAGCTATCTCCCGGGAACCCCTTCCCTAGTAAAGAGGTACTGACCATCGGTTCTATCGTGCCCCAGTTAACGATAGCCTCGGATAGACTAAGGATCTTAGGTGAGACCTAGAGTGCAGCCAACTAAACGCCAAATAAATCGGAATCAAACTTCCACATCTGAGATTCCATGTGTGACTAACTCAATTGAGAAATGCCCCTCTTGTACGCTAACGTTCTAGGATGGCAGGGTTGGTAAAACTCTCCTTGATAAATCGAGTATGGAGAGCTCGGGTGGGGCATCAACCACTGGTTGCGGGCCTGTCGAGATGCTTCCTTGCAGAACCCGGCTGTAACTCAATAGAGTGAGTAGGAAACCTTGTAAAGGCGAGCAGGAGAAGATCGGTCTGTCTTGTCTTAGACTAGCCCTACTCCATCTTGGCTATCTTGAGCTTATGAATAAGCTTTTCATTTTCTGCTTACTACTAGGGCTTCCAAATTCCTACGCCGGGTCTCATAGCCCCTGTGACCTTCACTTCACAGCCTGATTAATGCACTTTAAAAGCGCACTTCTATAAACAACTTCCAGAGAGAAGCGAACGAGGTCTTCGTCCACCGCGACCATCCTCCAGGAGTGCGAGACAACCGGACCGCTAAACAGTTCCTCGAGGGTAACCCAAGGGGAAAGTGCGGTAAGGTGATACCATTTAAGGTAGTTTAACCACTGGCGCATCCATCCATAAAGGAGAGAGTACTCCAGGAAATCTCTAGATTCCTCAGTCTCGAACAGCTCATCGGGAGGCAATACCAGCTCCCGGGGCTTAAGTTTGGCTCGAAGGAGTCTCACCAAACGCCCATGAGCTTCTGGACTGAGTGGTCGTCCCTTACCCAACCAGAAATCAAGCGGGTAAGAAGGAGAGAGCAATTTTAGCCCCATAACCACAAGACACGAATACCGCCTCGGGCGCCTATGGTCTAGCCTTGCAAGAACACGATATCCAGCTCCACCCAGCCTACAAAGCAAACGGAAATCACGCACCGAATAACGGTGAGCAACAGCCATCAACCCGTAGGGGTGGAAAGTGTTTAATAACGCTTTAATGGATACCGGGGAGAGATCGACTGTCAAATCTCGAACCCTAAAGTTCTTCGCGAATTCCGCGGAGCCACTCCTTGATATTAGTGATTTCTCTTTCGAAATAACCACCTGCAGGAGGTCAAGGGACTCCTTGTAACGGGTCGCGACATTCTCATCCGCGATTACTACGTCATCCCCGAGGACGGCGTAGTTGGTAAACACCCTTCCCGGGTACACAAGTTCTGCACACCACCAAATAATTAGGTGGTGGGACAACGCGAAAAGAGGCCATGCGCCAAGATAGCCCAACGGGTACCCACTCAGAAATCTGACAGTAGAGCCCGGGGTCGTCACCCACGGGACATCAAATTCACCACCAGATAACAGGAAACTAACCGCTTCGGAGAAATCCTGGTCGAATAACTTGGATACAACCCTCTCAAGAAACACGATCGGCCACCTATCGGTGGCAGACCGCGGATCAAAAGAGAAGCAGACCCGCGAACCAACAAGCAAGTCGAGAGGCTTTGTTTGATTAAATGTACCGTCCATAGGTATACTACGCAGAGTATCTGCTGAAGAAGAAGGCTAGCTATACAGGGGAATCTCTCTATATATGAAAAATCAATGTACATCGACCCTTTCCTTACCCCGACGGTCTACCTTTCTTAAGGCCCTCAAACTACTTTATAAAGAGCATATGAAAGCCGGGGACTCTCGGTTGATCTTCTTCCGACTTCTCCTTTGAAGTCTAGTTCTGTTCTTTCTCAAGAACTCACTCCAGCATCTGAAAAATCTAACTGAACAGTCTTCGCTACTTCGTGCCGCAACTTGGAAGTCTAGCTACCTATCCGTCTCCACCTCTGGCAATAGATCTATCCCACTCTGTCCAAGCAGTCGAGTTTCGCTTCTTTCCTGTAAGTCAGTCGATCTTGATTTGTTCTCCTCTCCCTTTCGGTAGAGATCTGAACTCTATGATTCGATTCTTTATTCTATTCTCGAATTTAGCTTTATCAAATAACTGAGGATTCGAACTGAATAAGAGAGAGCGAAAGACTTTCCGCGTAAGAGCTCTTCAAACCTTGTCCTATCGAAGCTGCGCTGATACTCCTGGAAGTGTAAATGGTTTTAAAGAAGAATCATATATGAGAGAGAAAAGATTTGGCCAAAAGGATAGCCAAGAAAGATGCCTGCTTTGGCACGGGGATCCTCTGTTTTCTTTATGCCTAGTGGGCTTGTGATTGTGGGAAAAGCAAAGGCAGCCACAGGGGGATAAGAATAAGTGGGCTTAGTATAAAACTTCTGGAGAAGACTTTTCCAGAGAGCATGGGTGTAGGCATTTTTTTGATTCAATAGGAAGTTGTGAGAATGCATTTTCCCCAAAAAAAGAAAGGGATAAAGGTGCGAAGCGGATTGCTTCATTTTTTTTCATGAAGCATGAATATAGTTAATAAAAAAAGATGAGACAGAGTCCACAAGGACAGCTTTCTTTATATTAGATGCCAGCCTTATAGAAGATGCGACTAGCGCATTGTACTGGCCGTAGGGGACTCAAGCCTTCGTCGATTGAGAGGAGCCCCTCGCCTCACTCGGAAACTCTTATCACGACCTCTCTCATGTATAAGGGGAAGGCTCACCGAGATGATCAAAGGCTGCCCAGAGACAGGGGCGGAGACTAGACTAGCTTTCCAGGATAAAGAATGCAACCAAGATAGGGATGAATGACTCTACTGACAAGTTACGGGATACGAGCGTCATCCCCACCCCTGCTTATACAGAACCAGCTCAATTACATAGACCCTGTAGCGAGTTGGTTAGGAGGAAAGGAAGCCAGTGACTCCCCGTCTTTCTTATTTAAAGAGAGTGAAGTGAGCCAGTAGCTCTGGGAAAGAAGTAAGAGAAAGGGAAGGAAGAACATACTAGAAAGGTTCGGAATCGAATCCGTTCAAGTTGAAGAAGCTGTGAAAAAAGAAGAAGCTCTTGTCACTTTCGGTCTAAGCGCAGTTGGAGGAAGGGGAGAAGGGATGAGTGAGGGTGAAATTATTTTCCGGAAAGAAAGGTAAGGTGCGGAGCGGCAATCAAGATGGCAAGGAAAGTAATTGATAGAAAGATTGCTACTAACGCTTCGCTAATGAGAGTTGGGAGTTGGCTTACGTTCCTCTGTTAAATAGCTCCGATTCTATCCGAATAAGGGAGAAATAGAAAGAACTGGGTAAGGCTGAACTCTTCTTTTCTGGTAGTAGTAATGCTAAAGTCTCTTTTTACTCGGTAAGCATTATCCATGAAATGAGTCATTTCCATTACTGTTTTAACTCCAAAAGAAAGAGAAAGACTCGGGGAAGGGCAGACTGGCGGGAAGGGTGGTACTAAATTGAATTGAGTCCCGATATCCTTCGAAAGTACCTTTTGATAACCTTTTCTCATGCAGAACAGAGAAAGGTTAGTCAGACTGAGGGCGGAAAAAAAAGTTTTCCTTTTTTTTTTTTTTCATATGCTCTTGCGATGCGTACCTGATACAGAGAAATCTTTGCCGCAGCACGAAGCCGTAGTTCATCCAAAGACTACAATTCCATACGTGACAGACAGAATTCAGGAAAGCTTGAAAGGTAACAAGGTCGTTATGAAGTCAACAGAGATGCGCGGGTTCCGTTCCCTCTGTCCGGAGGGCTTTCGCTTTATATAGAAGCCCCTCAGCACCCGTACAATCAAAAAAATGGAAATTGAATGAAGTGATTGAGATAGCGACAAGTTAAAGCTGAGAGGACGCACCCATTCCCGAAATCCACTTTAATTAAAGCCTTTTCGAAGGCGCGAAAGTTCGCATTTTCTCTTTTCTTCAAGCTTTCGCTTGTATTTTCATAGAGTAAGTTTAGTAATCACTCTCTAGTAAAGGCACTCGATTAGCTGGCAAAAGCGCTCTTCTTTCCATTTTCTGTGATTTGAAGATAGATATAGATAGAACTCGATCGAACTAAATGCTTTTCGTCTTATCGTATATAAGAGAAAGGTTGCTTTTAGGAGTGACCTTTCTCGATTTCAACAAAACAAGCCGATGGTGATCTCACTTTCGAAAGAGAATAGAAAGCGTACTGACTCTGACTGCTATCTACGATGCGATCAGGGGGGAATAGCGCAAGGGCTTAAGTCATCGATTCAAATCCTATCTTTTTTTCGGTATGCCGCTCCGCGAGCAAGGAGCGAGAAAACAAAGTGGGCTGTGGTGATGTCAGAATTTGCACCTATTTGTATCTATTTAGTGATCAGTCCGCTAGTTTCTTTGATCCTACTCGGTGTTCCTTTTCCATTTGCTTCCAATAGTTCGACCTATCCAGAAAAATTGTCGGCCTACGAATGTGGTTTCGATCCTTTCGGTGATGCCAGAAGTCGTTTTGATATACGATTTTATCTTGTTTCTATTTTATTTATTATTCCTGATCCGGAAGTCACCTTTTCCTTTCCTTGGGCAGTACCTCTCAACAAGATTGATCCCTTTGGATCTTGGTCCATGATGGCCTTTTTATTGATTTTGACGATTGGATCTCTCTATGAATGGAAAAGGGGTGCTTCGGATCGGGAGTAACCACTAGTGATTGGGCAAAAATCGGGGGGAAGGACAAAAGTAAAGAGCGATGCCTACATTAAATCAATTGATTCGTCATGGTAGAGAAGAAAAACGGCGCACGGACCGTACTCGAGCTTCGGATCAATGTCCCCAGAAGCAAGGAGTACGCCCGCGTGTACCAACGAGAACACCGAAAAAACCTAATTCAGCTCCACGTAAGATAGCCAAAGTACGGTTGAGCAATCGACATGATATATTTGCTCACATTCCGGGCGAAGGTCATAATTCGCAGGAACATTCTATAGTCTTAATAAGAGGAGGTAGAGTGAAAGATTCGCCAGGTGTGAAATCCCATTGTATTCGAGGAGTCAAGGATTTGTTGGGAATTCCGGATCGAAGAAAAGGGAGATCTAAATATGGTGCAGAAAAACCAAAATCGATATGAATGGAAGATGCCTCTGTAACTCTTTTTTCTCCAATTTTCAGTACGAAGTTACTGGCTCTAAGAAGGCAATTGCACCTTAGCCCATGGACTGATACGGAGACTACTCTACAGGGGAAATCTCTTACTCGACTAGAGCGGATCCCGAGACTTCACCCGTTCCTTTAAACTGTTGGGCACTACATTCTATAACGAGAATCACAAGGCCGGTCAACAAGGAACAACCTGGCAGAGTGTCCTGAGATAACAAGGCATCAGTGACAACGCCCAGTGACGAGAGTGGCGACATACGAGGATCTAACCTCGACCAACGAGAGCGTAGCTGCTCGACCTCAGACATAGGGATTCTCGGACCGGAACAATGGGATTCGCTCGACCGAAGGGAACGATGCGTAGCGCCATAGGGAGAACCTAGCGTAGCAGAGCCAGTCGCGACCAAGTAGATAGCTCTACGCCTCTGCCGAACGAACGAAGAGCTACCTAAGTACGGTTAAAGAAAGTTAAAATGATAGGTAAACAAAAGATAGAACAAATGCGACAGAAAGCGTCAGAGCTTCGAAAGCCTGAAATTGAGCTTGAAATTGAGTGTCCTTGAATTGAGCCTGTCGTATCCTTCCCAACCCAAGACGACAAGGCGGTAACAGAACTACGGCAACTCCGGAACGCATCATGCGGTTTGTTTCCAGATTTTAAAAGTCAACCCCCCTCTATCATATACTATAGATAATATATATATTTTTATCTTTTTGTCTGTCCCTAGGGGTACACGTTGAAAGACCGTACCAAATCCTAGGGGGAAATTACTAACTTCGGTTAAGGCAGCCCATCCCTTTTTTATTTTATTTTTTTAACTTTCTATATCTTTTTATTACTTTATATCTATTTTTATTTTGTTATTTTTATATCTTTTGCTATTTTTTAGGGTTGGGCAAATCCAATAATGCCGGTCCAAGGCTGATGTCACAAGGCTTTGTGCCCTTGTACCACTCATAGACTTGGTTTTAGCTAGTATTTCCATGGGTAATGGCACCTCATATTTTATTCCAATCATTATAGCATGCCCTACGGAAGCAAATCTTGAATCAACTGACCTGAGTAATCGAGCCCTGTGATACTGTCCTACCCTATCGAGAAGTAGGTAACCCTATCGAGAAGTTGGTAACCCTGTCCTACCCTACGGAAAAGCAGTCCTATCCTACGGAAAAGCAGTCCTATCCTACGGCAGTCCTATCCTATCGAAAATCAGGTCATTGATTCATTATAGCAAGTCCTATCCCGGCATAAGCAGAGAGAAAAACCCTTGTTCTATTTCAACTACAGAATGGAAAAAACAAAAATCATGAAATCTTTGTTTGATAAATTACGGGTTCATCACACTCGAAATGATATATATGATAGTGGTGGAAACCTGCCGCTACCATATCGTTTAACTATTAAGGATACGTTATCTATGCGTAGAGGTCTGAATTTGCGAAGGGCAGCTCCTAAGCCAATCCTGCCTTTGACTTATACTCCCCCTACGAATTCTCATGTAAATAAGGATGAATTGCTTAATAGTTTTCCAAGTAACAGTCTACCAGAAAGTGTTTTACCTGTGAATAGTTTCCTTCTTACTGATCTACAACAAAGTCTTACTTCACCTCCATTTCCAGAGTACCCTCGTACAGATGACATGATGGGGTTCTATTTCCGCTTTTTTCCGGAGCGTACTCATTTCCAAGGATATGAATTTAGAATCACCGAAGAAGTGAAAAGAATGTTGATGCTTGTCTTTAGTTCTATCAGCTTATCATCAACTATGGTACGTTTTTCAAGCACTGATTTGTTTTTAAATACCAGGCTAAGGGGTGGTTTGCATAATTTGTTACAAGGGAACACCACCATTTATAAAAAAGTAATTGAGGTCTTAACATATTATAAAGGTAAGTATGGGCGCTTTATAATTCTTATTAGCTTGGGGGTTGGTTGTACTGTCTGGTACACCTTTCTACCCGGAGTAGCCGAGTCAGCCCCTCCTGAACTGTTATTACCGAGAGTCATTTCGTATGACTCTTTCAAGAATGTAGATTATACTTTAGACCCCTTTAAGAAACTAAGTTATGTGGAGTATAAGTATATAACTGATAATGTGTTATCAGCCATTGAGAATGTCTATCCATTCTCGGAAATCGATCTTCCTACCAACCCTGATGCTAGGGTGGCCATTGGTTTAGGCCTCATAGTAGCTGTCTTTCTCTCTATGGGTATGATGTCTTCAGGATTAATAACAACAAGATGAAAAAAAGAACAATGAAATTGATAGTAAACATAGAAGTCAAATTAGATTCTTATTTGAAGTTTCCTCTTAACCTTACAAGTGCAAGATCTTATTATTATTCTACTATTGACAGTTCGCTAATTCAGCTATCAGAGGATATTGATTTGATCTATAATAATTTAACAACCACTCTCGATTTTAAGCTGTCTCAGAAGGAGTTAAGTAATCTTCAACAGATGTTACTTTCTGGTTTTTACACTCTATCTCCGCTAAGACTCAGGAGAGTAAGGAGGGATGATCTTGAAAAGTTTTTATTTGCTACGCTACCTTCTTTTCCTGATTTAACGTTTTATCCAAGCAAAGATAGTTCATTCTATATTGTTGTTTTTCCATCAAAAAAAGAAGATGTCTTGGTGTTCATGGCATTGAGTATCCTTTTCTATCGTTTTACTTATGGTAGCGTGCCCAAGGAGAGATACAGATTAGTAGAGCGGCTAGATCTCTTTTATTCTGGTATTCAAAAAATGGGTAAGGTGACTAAACTGCACCGGATTAACATGGATCCATCATTACAACTGATTCCTAGCAGTCTGGTTTTAGATGCTGTTAAGTCCTTTGTTGGGACTGATTCAGTTTGTTATAACCTGGTTAGTAGCTTTATGGATCTCGCTACCCTTGATGAAGAAGGTAAACATGTATGCTTCGGTTGTATGCCAACTGTTGGAGAAATCACTAGGGTCTTATTCAATCTTGCCTTAATGGAATTCGACCGTCAGTTATGCAATAAATATCCTGGGATTAGATTTGAAAGATTCATAGGTCTGGTATTTATAGCGAGTACTGATGATCTAATCTTCGATGAGTATCAAGGGTGGGATATGATACAAGATCTCGGGCTGTCTTGTGAAATCGACTATATTGGACCAGGGGATGAGCCCCTCGAGTGTCGCCATAGGATGGTTGCTCTGGACTATGAGGGTAAGGTTGTCATGTACAATCCTATAGATTGCAATCCTTTAGGTTATGATTAGCATTTGTAAGGAAAGCACTGACAAGGACAGTTTACTTTATTGCGTACTGATTTCCTCGCAGAGCGATTGAGTCCAATATTTTAACTCAATCTGCCCATCCTGAGAAGGAGATCCTTTGGAAAGTGCCTAGAAACTCTTCTTCATACGCTTATTCTCTGACCGCAACAAGAGTTCAAACCTATTCTTTCTAACGATTCGCCGCTACGAGCTTATTGAATGCCAAACCAATGACTTAGATTTCCCGCAGCTGGAAGTCAAGCTAGCAGCGTAGTCGCCGACAGAGAAAGAGAAGACCAGATCTTGGACTTGCAAGCTCTCTCGAGAAGGCTCTCTACCATGTGTCGCGGGGGCGGAAGGTGGCTAAGAAGTCCTTAATCTGCTTCTTCAGTTCCTCCCCCGTGGGTGGTTGGTGTTGGGCTCATTCTCTCCCCTTAAATCACCTGGTTGGCTCACCGCCTAACAACAGCAAGTAGTAAACTACCTGTCCTCTAACAAGCAAGTAAGCCAACTACCTTATCTCATTAGCGAAAGCAAAACTCACTTCAAGAGAGAACCTAACAGCGCACTGCTATTCTTGTATTTCCAGTAGCAGGAATACTCATCTCAGAGAAAGGAAACTCATTATCGAGGGTATTGATCACCTCGCCAGAGATATATGTACGTTCAATAAAACATGCTTTCTGAAACAAGTGTTGATTCGTATTAGCATTAAAGAATGACTGATACGACTCAAACCGTGGAAAGAGATCACATGGTGGTGCAACATCGCCCATGCCTGGTACAAAGATAGACCAAATTGTACAACTGACCCCCAAACTAACTAGTATAATAATTCTACCATATCTACCCGGATACTACCTCAACAACGATTTTGTCATAATTTTCATTCACCAAACTTCGCATACCTCGACCAAGCCTACTGTATTCAAAGACTTCTGGAACATAAAATGGTATAGTATTATAAGAGAATCCGATAGTTTTACATATCCGCATGAGCCTTCTTTTCAATTTATTCGAAACAATAAAACCACAATTCATGAAGGTTGTATGATCAGGTAAAAAGCGGTAACCCATCTCCAGAACATTATATGGATTATTTTGTTCCTGATTAACAGATAAGGGTAATGCCCTTAGTGCTTCAGAAAATGATTGATTCATTAAACCTGAAGTTGATGCAGAAGAAGAAGAAGAAGAAGAAGACAATAATGGTAGATCATAGGTGCTCAATCTTGAAGACGAGGTCAATGGTCCTTCATTGGTAGATGCAGAAGTTAATGGAACATAAGAAGGTAATCGAGCTGGAACAGAAGTAACTGGTGGAACAGGTGGTATATATTTAGGAAACGCTGGTAAATTGATTCTACTGCGTAAGAGACACCTATTGATTAGAGTACGACGATGAGACAAAGGTAAAACACTACTTCGAGTATCATTCAACGGTGGTTCGTATACCTCATTAAATGGAGCACAAATTCGTAACTTCTCAAGATCCAAATTCCCAAACCTTCTCATTTTTTCTTTTCATTAGAAAATTCAAGCAATAACTAGAGTCTTTTCCTTCATTCCAGATTTTGTTTTTGCAACTGACATATCAACTTTCAGCTAGCATCTTATAGCCTTCTGACAGCATCTAAAATACTAGAAGAAAACTGACACACTCTGCCAGTCTCAAAATATGGTTTTGATGAAGGCGCCATACCCCTGGACCAATTAGTTCTTATAGGACTACTCCATCATTGAGAGGTTTCCCAGCATTCCAGGAACTCCCGATGGAGACAGGCATTGAATACTCCGCAATTGGCAAACATCATGGTTTGAACTATGCATCATATTCGTGGATTTTCTATGGAGAAGTAGTGGTTCATGGATGAATTTCAGGCCACACCCATGTGACTTGCTTCCGTTTACATGATTGATAAGACCTATCCATGTCATGTCCAATAGTGCCATTACCCAGTAACTATAAGCTTGAAAGGTCCCTCTAGGCAAAAAGACTAGAGACAGGCGCAGTTACTCAAGAAGCGGGATACAAATAGAGTTTTTTCTCAATCATAAGCTAAGATATGCTATGAAGGAGAAGGACGTCTAATTATATCCTGAAGGGTAACACCTTCTATTATGTACTTTTCACTTTTCTAACAACCGCAAGTAGTAAACTACCTGTCCTCAACCAAGGAAGATCGCAAGCCATCCAGGTAACGGAATGTTATCATATCAGTTCCTGTCGCCAAAGGAAGTTAAGAATCAGTAGGCGAATCCCGAGGATGTTGACTTAGTCGTGACAGGCACGTTCGTTTATTTGGAATACCCGAAATGGCTGTCAACGAGACAAAGTCCAGAATCACGGCTAGCTTCCGGGGATGTTGTTCCAATCTCCTGTTTACCATTTTGAGGAAGCTATTGGGCAGGTATACCAACAATCCATGTTCATGAACAGTCTCCTTCGAACATCTGATTCACCTTAGGTCGGACACTTCACTTCAAGCTTAAACCTCCGTCTATGATCGGCTTGCTTTCTCGGTATCGCGAGTCTAAACTCTTTAAGCCGGCTAACTAATAGATAGAGATATAGCTCAGTAAACACGGGAATCACTTCGGCTTAAACACGGCTATGCTTCGCTCTTTTTAACTATCGCTAGTCTGTGAAAGAAGATTTCTGGTCACTTTCAGTCTAACCCGGATTTACTTAGTTAGTCGAGACTTGCTTCTTAGCGTGTAGTGGATCAACCAGCTAGCTTTCCTGTAGTAGAGCGCGGGGAGAGTGACCATCATGGCCTTGAATAGGGTGTGCCTTTTATTCTGTACATTTTTTATGAGGAGTACTCTTGAATGTACTATACAGTAGGTTCTCAGTGCCCTAAGATCCCAATCCCAGATCGAATTCCAATTGCGAAATTGTTCTCAAGCGAATGGCTTTTACTCAACCTCAATTCATTCAGTTAGGACCTCCCTTTATGTCATTTCTTTCCTTGCCAGCGTGAGGAGTCAGATCGGATTATAGCACTTGCATGGAATCAGGGATAGTGGCTATTGTCTGCTTCTCTTGGAGCGATGATTCTTGTCCACTTCCTATTAAGATAAGGTTTCCATTCCGAAGTCTTTGCTGCTGTTAAAGGATTTCTTGCTACGCCCCTCTTCCTGATGCCTTTGCTTTGTGCATGGATTCCTTCTCACGAGTTGGATTCGAACCAACACCTCTTGCATTCAAAGAACTACCACATTCTTAATGTCGTGAGTTTTGGTAACCCGGTTCCTCCTCGGACAAAAAACTAATGAAGACTACATCCGGACTCGCCCTTACCAGCACATTCCACAGCTCAATAGCTACTCCTTTGGTCGATCCTTTCCTTCCGGTTTATTCCAAGGACTAATTTGAATGCCCAACCATCCAAAGGCACAACCCATACTAACTCCTAACTTTTTGTTAGATTCCAATATTTCTCGGATTAGTTTCCAATTCCTATGGGAATTCTAAATAATGAAACCGACCGCGATGAGTACTAGGGTCACGAAACCATAGGTAAAGACTGTTTCTCCACAAACCTTAACTAAAATTTCGATTAGGAGACACAATCGCAATGTGTATGAGTAAAAAACGCTTATTGTTAATAAAATGGGTCTGTTCTTCAATGGCTAAGCAAGGTAAGCGCAGCTGGTCCCAATAAAAAAAAAGCAGTCTTCCTTTATTCCCACGGCGGATTCCCGATAAGCAGTCTCAACTCCACGGGTAACAGTAGCTTCCTGGGCCACTTACCGCAGCTGGCCTAGCTTTATGCCTGACTCTATGGCTTACTTGCTTCCCTTTCCCCTGCGTCGATAGCTGGACTCAACCAATTCAACACAAAACAGACAGAGGAATCCTGGACGTGATATCGAAGGTAATAGAACAAAGGAATGGAAGGGACCGGTCACTGGCAAGTCTGTTGGAAGAAGTCCTGTAATAGAAGTAGAGTCTCGTTTCAAGCCTACCGCGTTACCTAAAGCGGAAAGAAGGACCCGGGAGTTCCTGAGCCAAGATTGAGACCCGCTTTTTACTTATTCTATTATTCTAATCATGAGTGGGATCGGGTGCTTCTCTCTCTTGGAGACTCGCGTGCCATAGATCGCATGTGAGGAGTCGAGATATCTTATGTCTTACCGCTTGGGTTGGTGTCGGCCCTTGTCCACCTCACTTTGCCATGTCTTCTTCTTTCACCTCATCCTGCCCAAAAAGCATGAAAATTTTCATGAATTGCACTTTGATCCGCCTTTCTCTTATTCCAGTCCAGGTTCTATCCCTTTCTGGAACTATCGTAAGCTATCCCTTTCAGGTGTCATGCCAAAGTATTGCATTAGGACGGAGAACGAGTTAATCTGACATTGAGTATAGTATCTTATTCTAGGAAGCCTGAAACTCACGAATCTCTTACTAAAAAGAAGAAAGAAGAAGGTGATCGCCTAGTTCTTGAAATAGATCGTAATCTATGACTTTGTCTTAGCGAGCGATGCCTATAAGAGCTAGGAATGAGGCTAAAGCAAAGACAGATTGAGAAAGCCTCCTTTGCCTTCTCATTAGCTTTAGCTGGATGAAATCGTATCCATTGCTTGAGATCTTTAGGAGCTGAGAATGCAACCCATTCAATCGATGCGGGCCTTTCCCTTCTGCGTTGGGAGCTTGCTTGTGGGCCTTCTTGCTTATTGGACTTGTCCTCAACTCGACCAAAGAATGTTAATAATAAGGTGGGCAAGCCCTCATTCCCAAGACCCAGTTCTCTTTGTGAGGCTGCCTCCGTATCCCATCTCTATCTCTCTCGCTAATGAAGAGCAAACGGATCAACCTCGTTGCCGACTTCACTTCAGAAAGATGAGGGACTGATCCAAGAAGCCAATGCCAACAAGTGGTTCCATAGCTCCCCCAACCACATCAGGAAAGGGACCTCACGCTTCCCTTCTATCTTAGGTTCTAGCCCGCCTGACCTAACCCATCACAAAGGCCAACCAAAAGCGATCCCAGGAATTTAGCTAATTAAGAAGAGGGAGAATGTCTATTCGGCAGATCTTTCAACTCCTCCAACTCTTCTGAACCTAATCTAGACGGAGCCCTAACTTAGTACAGGTACTTAGAGCACGGATCCCTAGTAGAACCCGGATCCTTAGAACACGAGCCCCTAATAGAATAGAAATCAGTATAAAGAAGAAAGCGATTGCATCCTTCTTCTTATCATAGCATAGTATGGTATAGTAAGGTAATAGCGGAGTGGAGCTGTTTGGAGAGCGAACTCTTAATGTCGATCAAGTGAATCGCTCCTGCTTGATCTCGACTGTGATCCCTGGCCTGGGGCTGACACTAAGCTAGTGAACTGCCGTCCAAGGTGAAGGTTCTAAGATTTCTGCCTTTTGAACTCTCAATTAGAAAGACTTGTTGACCTTCACTTCACATCCTGATCCTTGTCTTAGCCCTCTCCTCCCATTCCCTATTCTCCATCTCGCCCCTTTCTCAATAATCCATCTTGCCTCCCAAATCTCTCTTCGAAGGTGAAGCTCCTGGCAAGCAAGTGCTAAGCGGATCCATCTAAGTGAAAGAAGGGCTAGAAGAGCATCCATAGGAAGAAGAGGACGGGGGAGTAGTGCATCCGTGTCTACTCACTCCGGTGGGATTCCAAGATGAAAAGGGATCAATCCAATTACAGCTGTCAGCTAGATAGACGAAACGAGGGCATATCCAGGCGTTTCAGTGGTTTCCATTTCGATGGTGACATTAACATCCTTTACCATCTTAGTCGAATCTTAACTCAACTCGGGAGAGGAAGAATCCACTCCCTGAGAAAGAAGGAAGTGCTTGCGCCTTTAGGAATCTTGCGCTAAGGCTTGAACTTGCTGCATTCTAGTTTCCAGGAGCGCACTGGAGTTTTATCTTTCAGTCGTTCATTCTTCAAGGCATAATCTTTCGTGACAAGCGGAAGACGGAGGAGCAGGCAAGAAGAGCAAGTATAGTGAAAGTATCCTCATGGGCCAAACAAAAAGAGGTTTAGCCCCAACGTCAAATTAATGCAATGCAGGGTACCCGTGCAAACATCGTCTATCTCTCTTGTCAAGTGGCTCCGCTCTTAGGGAGAGAATCTACGGATTCTGCGAAAGGGCTTCCCTATCTATGATTGAGCTCTCGCTCTTACTCTTTCTATCAGTCGTGTTTTTGATTTTCTCTCTGACCGTCAACTTGCTTGATTTACTAACCTCGTGTTCTCATCCACTTTAAGGTCAGGTCGAAGCAAAGCGTTTTCCTTCCTCTTCCTATCGGAAAACAAGAACCCGCCAGCTAACTTCTCTCTAGTGGGCTTCACTTGTACGCTATCCTTCCTGACCTTACCTCGATTCTACTCTCCAAGCTCACTGCTCGACGCTCGCCTGACATATCGGTCTGAAGTTTCTTTGATCACTTAGGACAGACAATCTTTCTAAAAAAGAAAAATCTCGTAATCTAGTTCAAGAAAGTGGCTGTGACGTGAATTGCATTGTGCTCATCAACGTGTAAGCTGCACCATGCTGAATGAGAGAATTACATTCCCTTTCAATTGAGATATTGCGTATGATAAGAGAGAGAAAGGTTCCTTTTTTTCCGGTATGCTGCTCCGCGAGCAAGGAGCGATAGAAGCAAGTATTCTTTAATGAATAACAAGAGTCTGGTACTATAGGGGAATCCAACACCTAGTGATTTACATTTTACACCTTATCTTCTATACTTTCGGTGGAAAAACCAGCCGAGTCTTCCAGCAGGAGTTCCACGCCTTTTTAACCTGCATCAAAAAAGGAAGTATTGCGCCGGGCATGATCCCGGTGTCGAGCAGAGCGAATGAAAAAATTTTCATGATAAATCATTTGAAAATGATACTCTATGGTAGTCCTACGCCAAGTGATCTAGAATTTATGGTAGATGAGGGTTTTTCTTTATCTTCAGGTGGTACCTCTACTACTCTTTCTTCAACTAGGTCGGACGCACAAAGCGCTCCACCTGAGTTAGAGCGGTTATTTGAGAGAATCTGCAATGAATACGCGGAGTGGGTGGTGATAGCCGATAAGCAATTACCCCCCGAATGGGACATGCCTGACCTTGTTCGGGCAGTGATAGGGGAGGAAGCGCTACCGTAACCTAGCTAGCGCTACATCTTGCTAACGTCGTCTGAATTGCCTTGCAAGCGCTACATCTATATGGCAAGCCCACGTCGCCTTCGTCTCCCATTGTAGTCGCCTTCTTCATATGGCAAGCGCTACCCCTCGCTTGCACTACATTGTCTGACGATAACCTTGCCTGACCGCTTCCGCTCTGACTGAGCTGACCGTCGCACCTGACTTCTATATCCCATTATCCATAGATCTCCTTCCTTATCGTTGCCGGTCTAAGCAGAAGGTTGCTAAGTCAGATGTCTGGTGAACACATTCGTAATGAGTATGGGTCTAGTAGGTGTACTAGGAAGGAAGCGAGGTACTGAGTTTAGCGTCGACAAGGCAAGTAGTGGATCTTTATTATCAATGATATGGGAGACAGTCAAAGCATCAGTCTCAGCATCAACAGAAGAAAAGGACTGACCGACCGCCGAGATCCCGAAGGCTCGAACTTTTTGCTAGCTTTGAAACATGGGCCGAAGGAAAGAGGAAGACCAAACAAAGTCGCGGTCAAAGCAAAGAAAAGAAGCGATACCACGAAGACTAATCAGACTCTCGGATGGCACTCGGTTTCCTAACTCATTTACTTTACTTGAAGCAATTCCTTCCCAATGATTCAATCCAGCCAGAACCTGTGGCTACCTTGTTGCGAGCTCTAAGCTCTGGTTCTAATGTACCTCTTACTATCCCGTTACTTTGTCAGTAGTGAATGGGGTCTTTTATCACGGAGGTTTATTCTTGTCTGTCTTACTTAGCTCCTCATCTGTCTTACTTAGCTTGTCTAATGTCTTACTTATCTTGTCTAATGTTGGGTTAGTGACCTCTGTAGGTTCTTCTTTCATCTCTTTCTTCATGTCCATCAAAGGACCTCGAGAAGCCATCCTCTTTTCCTTCTCTCTTTCCTTCTGAGATAATTTTTCATAGAGATTCTTAAAATGTGTTACATCAGCCTTTAGCAACATGACTAGTTTTTTGCTAATGTTATCTAGTCTAGACAGGTCTATGACATCAATTGGCTCTGTATCAACCCAGCCCCCTCCGTGAAAGACTGGTATCCTCTTTGCCTTCTGATTAATCCCAACCTGGACTGATTTGTCTTTCTTGAAGATGTTAAGTGTGGACCACTCAATCCGGAAGTTGGCTTCCACCTCTACTTGTTGCTTACGAGCAGGGTCAGCGTACTGTGACTGAAACCATTCGGGAGTGATTTTCTCTTTCGCAACCCCTTTGTACTTGAGTATCTCCTTTCCTTTCTCATTCTTGTAGTAATAGGACTTAGGAGCTAAAAAGTATCCCTGAGCTATTCTGTCCTCTAGCTTAAACATACCTAAGATAGAAGATGAAATCATTTCTTCAGGTAGTTGCTTACCTAGCACAACAGAGTCTGTGTCCGTGTAGTAACAGTCTTCTCTTGAGGTGTAGGGGTACATATAGATCCTAGCGTAGGCAGTGATTGCAGCTGCAAGTTGGACTGCTGAGTTCTTCGGTGGATCCCAATGATCTGTCTCGGTATTGCTATGGTAGGAAACGATATACTTGGAATCGTTAAGCTGATCACTTAATATCAAAACAGTCTTTCTTATTAACCGTTTGTATCTTTCTGTATCGCAGACCTCGGTTATTGTGCTCTTAGGGTTAATTCCGAACCTACCATAAAGCGAATTCATCAGTATCTTGTATACATATGACAGGGCATCATTCCCTGACTTCTTAGCTTCTAACCTGCTTGAAAAGAGAGCGCTTACAAAGTCCCTGAATGGGCTTTCCTTCTTCTCGAAGAGGTAGCCTGAGATTGGAATCACTGTGTAGCCAATCTCTCTAGCAAACTTCAATTCTTCGCTATAGTACACACCTACAAATTCTCCTGTTGGAAAGATGAGAGTACCATTCTTGTCTCGATAGGGTAGAAAGGGCTTCTTGATAGTTTTCGGACATACCACATATGCCTCAATAAAGCCTAACATGTCATCTAAGTCCCTGTCTTCCAGATTTCCATACCAGACTGGTACACCACTTGGCATTGGGTATTCCTTCATGACAAATGGATAGAGGGAGTTCACATCGTAGTAGTATAGGTCCTCGCCTTTAGGCATGTACACATCCGTATGACCACCGTAGTATGCATTTCTTATAAAGGTGTCTTCATTTCTGCTAGGGATGTGGATTGGAAAATGAGAGGCATCGTAGTATCTCAAACGAAAGATGCTTAGAGCTAGTGAGGAAAGGGTGATTTTACTCTCTATGTCCACTTTGTACAGATTCCAATAGATGTCTTGTGCTTTTTGCATCACACCACCTAAGAGATAGATGTCCTGCTTCATATAGTCCACCAATTCCTTTCTCATACTAACCAGCTTATCAGGTGTTACTTTGTTATAGTTGATAGAACCCTTCGTGCCTAGATCAGGACAGAGACTCTTAGCCAGATCACTAAGTTTACCAGGGAGTAGATTCAAGGAGTCCCTGAAGCGGAATAACATCACTTTACCAGAATAGACTGCTAACTCATATAGCCTATTGTTCCGCATAAGTGGTTTAAGCGTGTATTTTGGGTGATGACTAGCAAGGTGCTTAAGCAAGAAAATTCCATCGAGCCTTGCTTAGTCTGCCTATGGTTGATAGTGAACAGCGGATATGCTACATCAAGCACTCACTTTCTGTCTATTGGCCTTAGAACACTCCTTCTTATGTTGTTTTGAGAGAACTAGGCTTTTTTCTCATTGGATAAAGGCGGAGATCACTGCTTTTTCATTCCTTTCTTTGGCTGTCACTGAATTCATCCGGCAATTGATACCGAAAATCGGCCGGGTAAATAAGAGCAAAACTGTCCCATGCCACACGGGCAGAAAAATGAAATGGCACTTTACAGCAAGAAGAAAGAAGAACGAAAGTCGAAGATAGGCTTGTAGCCTCACCGGAATCAGAGAAGTGGGAGAAGGCGAGAGGTAGCTAGTAGGCCTTGACTCAGTCCCATGGTTGGCCCTATGGGAATCCATGCCCCGGGGGTACCTACCGCTTTCGATTCGAACTCGATCTTATTAAGTTGGAGATTCAAATAGATAAAGTGTTCCGTGAGGAATGTGATTCAAGTAGTAGATGATGTCCTACTTGCTACTTTAGGAGGGCTTTTGCTAAACCCACAAAGAAAGCATCGGCACTGGGACTAATTACGGATAGAATACTTTTTTAGTTGCCGGTGATACTGCTTGAGAAGAAGTACACCTCTTTTTTTTTTATTTAGTACTCGAGAAAGACGGAACTACTTTTGATTATTGCCGCGGCTTTTGCTTTAGCTCATTCTCTTTTCGATGAAGCTTTGTTTGTTAATTCCGATACTTGTTATGAAAGCAGCTAATTGAAGACTCACATTTCAGAGTCAATAGCTTCAACATATTGTATATCGAAGATGGGAGAGGCAACCATCAGACTGGTTTATCTAACCTTCTAGTTCCGGGGGTAACCCATTACACCTCCTTCTTGATTCCCATGCGGGGCTAACAACCGATGCAACCTAACCCAATGCCGATAGTGAAAGTCTCTATCTATATAGGAAGTAAAGGCTCTCGCAGTAGTTGTTCTGTAAGGGCTTCCATTACTTGCTTCAATTGCATTGATTTATCCTTTCTGGCCTCAGACTTGTACCTAATCTTCTAAAGATCAACCGCGAGTCAAGTCAAAGAACTCCTCTTTCGTAGTACACTTCTTGCTGAATACCTTTTTTCTTGCTTCCTCCAATTGGCAATAGGACATCCTCTCCTAAGCTAAGGAAGTACTTCAATGAAGGCATCGAGTGATTTCACCCCTTAAGTAAGGCGAATTGACAAAGCCTAGTCTAAGAGCAGGATGAAGTAGCAAAGGGGAACTAAATAGCCTTACAGGGAATGGGGTTAGAGAAGGCGGTGAAAGGGTATTGAGCTAGAATTAAACTACAGGGCAACTCTTTATAAATTCTGTCTCCGCCTTTACTTTCGGATGAGGTTATCAAATAAATAACGAAATACTTTCAAATCGTATAAGACAAGACCATAGCTTGCAGTCGGTTTGGGGCAAAAAGAAATTCAATTTAACAAGAGAAGTTCTCCGTATTCAATCCCGAGCTTAAGAACTAGGAAGCTAAGTAAAAGGAGGACTGGTGCCGTACCGACGAACCCGAGCACTCCGGAACTCAGCCTTACCTTGAAGAGAGAGGAAAGTAGTGAACCTTCAGGGAAGAAAAAGAAACATAGTCTAGTAAAGAATAAAGAAGGAAGTAAACACAGTACATAGATGTCAGCGATAATCAAAGGATTTTCACTACAACTGAAAACTTGCATTACTTCAATTCACAAAGCACTTGTGGATTGGGATGCACATTATTGAGCTGCTATTGCTCTATAGGTGCGAAAGAGGTATTTTCTGTAAGCCGGAACACCAACACGAAATCACGAAACTAGGAAGAGCTGAGAGGCTTTCAGAGGGAGAGGGACGAAGGCATCACTCAAAGGAACTACTTGTTAATTCTAGGCGTGAGTGGCTACGAATGCCACTGCTACGACTCCTATAACAAGAACACTAAGTTATAGATGAGAAAGGTGGTGCTCGCTAACCACCTAACCATCAGCAGCCGTAAACTTTAAAGGCATGAATTCCGGCCATTGCATTGAGCAAGGATCGTTGAGCAACGAAATGAATCAACTGGGAAGGCGAAGGTCAATTTCTATACCAAAAGGACGGTCCAACTTGACGTTTCCGAGTGAAAAAGTAATTGAAGCGAAAAACCCCGATAAACCGAACCTTTATAAAATATCTTTCTTCCCTGTAGTGCGCGAGTGCTTGTTCTTTCCTCTTTGGCCTGGTTGCTTGCGATGCCTTCTATTATTAAAATAGAAAGAATGTCTCCTCTTTCTGTTGTGGTTTGTCAATCCCGGTTAACGAATATAGTAGTTCCTTTTCCACGTCAAGGCGGTTGTTCAATTAATGTTGATCCCAATCCACGCTCTTATGCCTCTGAAATCCCAATAAGATCAGGAAGAACCGGTTTGGTTTCCTTTGATTCAAGAATGTCCCCCGCTGCTAGCTCTTTCTCTTACTATCTCCTTTATGGTCTTTCTTAGGCTCCTAGGGTCAAGACCAAGTCAAGCGAAATCCCAACTGTCGAATCAATTGCTGCGTATTCGATAATACGAGCCGTGATACCAAGGAAGGAGACAAAGACAACTAACCTGAGATTCTCTGATAACAACATCATATCATAATCATATCATAATTTATGCGGTTTCCTCTCAAGGTAGTAGAGATAGGCGGACTCACTCCACTAACAGAAAGAGAAGATCGAGGAAGGAAGGGCTAGCTCTTTGTATTAGAGTTAGAACTCAACTCTTTCTAGCCCCTATCAAGAATTCCTTAACCCTGTACTTCGTTCAGTGGAAATTCTAGACTCTTATCCTAGACCTGGAATTATTAAGAAGTGAGTAAGACTTTTTAGCAACTCCAACTCAGTCAAGAAGTCACTACATATGAGACCCCTAAAAATGGAATTGATAGCTATATTCCTTAAGAAAGATGGACCGTAACCCCACGGATTGAAACTACTACTTATACTTAATAAAGAATCAGTAAACTCGCCCTCGCAGCACTTTGTTCACTCTCATAGAACTCTGAGGAAGTACGACCTATCGAGGAGGGTATCTTCTGTAAGCTCGAAAGCATCAAAGCGGAGAGGATAGAGACCGATATTACCAAGTATTCCCAAGGGTTTACATACCATACTCCGGTATTAGCAAGAAGACATCGAAGTTATTCCCTTTCTAAGACCGAGTTTCCGGCATCTCTCTTTGAGGAAGAGATGGATTTCTTTCTCAAGTCGGATACATACGCCGGATTAACTCCTTCTGATTCAATTCTCCTTCGACACCGGACGGGGACTTTTCATCGCTTTGGTCTGGTGCCTGCGGTTGGTGATCTACTCCCTTCATCGGCATTCTATATATATCGAATGAGCCAAGGTTTTTTACTGAAGTCAGTCTTTCGTGAGGCCTGCTTCGATTCCCTTCTTTGGAATTTCCCTCTTCGAGTGATTCTGGAAGACCTCAAGGCACGTCTCCCAGTGTTAGTGGAATCGGTGAAGTCTTCAAAGGGCTATCTGGATGACTGGAAACAGAAAGAGCATTTGAGGAAATCTCTTGCTTCATTCTTATGTGGCTTTCTTTCGATGGTATGCAGACCTTAGAGAGGAAGAGAGGCGCCTCAAAATTCGTGAATCAGAATTGAGAACCGAGATGGATCGACTATCCGCGCGCTTGTCCGATATTTAAGTAGGGCTGCGAAGCTGCAAGACCATGAGCTCTTGGATTGAGGCTTTCTCTTTCTTCTGGTCTGTCACCACAAATTCCTTTCATGTTTAATTAGGGATGATGAGCCCAACCCTCCTGGACGTAGCTCTCTTAACTGGTATTCCTCCCCAGCTTACACCGGTCTTGAATTTGATAGACCGAAGTATTCTGCGCCTTCGAACAACAAGGGAAGAATTTCCAGCTTTGAATTCTTCTGCCGCTTTTGGTCATGGCCTTGGAATATTGGGTACGGGGAAAATAACTAAGAATCCCAACAGACCTATCTAACTAAAATATAGCCTACAGTGAACCAGCTGTTCACAAGGATTGCTATAATGGCGTGGCATAGGCAGTCGTAGCCTTTTGGCTTGGACTAGTATTAGCGTGGCACTTGCACTCTGCTTGAACCGGGTTCCCTACTCTAATAAAGTAAGTGCCCCGAGGCTAGGTCTCAGTTAATATAAAGAAAAGCCATCACTCTTAGCGCTGTCTCTTCAGTTGCATACTCAATTGCCTAGTCTAAAGCTAGTTCAGCGAGGTAGTTTACTTGCTGACTCGATAGAGTTTGGGTACGACTCAGCTCTTTGAAAGCTTTCACCTCGACTAGAAGGAAGAAAGAAGCCTAGAAGCAAGTCTACCTTCTGCCTTGTCCTTAGATAGAAGAAGAACAGGAGAAGCAAGAATGGCAATAACCGTAGCTATTTCCGCTTCGGAATTGCTACTAGAAGGGCCGGGAAAATCTCTTTAGAGAAGCAAAGTCCTAATCAAAGCAGCAAGGTAAGTCAATTCTTTCTTTTAGGATAGATCTAAAGTGCCAGCGATTTAGGTGTTGGAGGAAAAAGGGCTTTTAGCCTAGGAAGACGACGGTGCTAGAGAATCAGTGAATGGGGGAATAATGATAGTCGAAGGGAGGTAGCGGTCTAAGCCTCTTAGGCTTGGCACAGGAACTCTTCTCTCACCCGCAGGAAGGAAGTGATGTGACCCAGTAAAGTGCCCAGAGGTAGGATGAATTGAATTAGCTAACGAATCTTCCGTAATGCTTGCAAAGAAATAAGAAAGAAGTCTTCCGCCCCTTGACGACTCGGAACGAATGGGAAGAAGTGAATCAGAAATGAACTTATATAAGAGAGAGCAGAATAAGCGGTCTTGTAGGAAGGGCGTGGATTAAGGTAGTTCCCTCCCCCGAGGTAATGAAATTCTTGCTCTTGTTCTCTTTGCTCCTGTTGAATAAGTAGTTTTCTTCTTAGATTTCCTTAGGTGGACCTATGGTTGGTTTCTGGTGGAGAGAAAGACTGCTCTTAGGTGTTCTCTGTCCCGATTTCCCGGTCCTAGAAAGATAAGATAGGTCGTAGCTTGGTTCTCAATAGGCTTGGAAGAGGGGCTAGTCGAGAAAGCGGCGCATTCATGGTGTCTGGAATCAAGGTCAATAAAATCAATCTATCTAGTAGGGGCTTAGTTCTATTAAAGATTAAGGCGAGGGAATTGACTCTGGGCCCCGAGGTAAGATATAGAGTGTGCTGCGACTGCCTTCTCTCTTTTGGCTGTCGATTGCATGCAGTTTTCCCGATTTCTTTCGTTCTCCTTTTCGCTTTATTTGATTTCCATTCTCAGATAGAGACTATGAACTCTTAGTCAGACTGTATAATCTAATAGGAATAGGCATACTAGACCTAACTAACTGGATTGCTAGCAGTGAGAATAGCCGAAGCTGATAACCCGATTGAATCAGCTCTTTTAGGAGGAATTCCCTTTGTTATTGGAATCAGGGTACAAGCTGCTATCGAATAGGCGCTCGTCTTGGTGAATAAGCTGTGATCACTCTACGACTTTCTGTTCAGCACGCTAGCTTGGCTTATGGCTTTGCTCCTTTTCTTCTGCCTCGTTCACAAGGCAGAAGAAAAAGAGCGAAGTTCTTCTCTTAAGGTCAGAACGAAAAGAAAGGAACAGCGCCGTCGTGGCTACAACCTAGCTTGGGAATCTGTCTGAACCAGGGTCATCAGGTGATCATATATCTTTGCGCCGCCAATATGTCCTGGGGCGTGGGCTTCCTCGAGAACCTGCTGCACATCCTCTCGAGGGATGGAGAGGATGGCCATTATAGCCCTTCCTGTAAAGTTATCCTTGCTTAGCAAAGAAGCGAAATGCCCTTTTCTTTATTCCAACTACATCTTTTGTTTCAGAGGGGAGGATTTTTTGATCCAGAAAAAAATACAATATAGGGCTTTCTCCAGTCTTCATAATATAATGCTCTAAGGCACATTCTGCTGGACATGGGTAGAATTTACATTGGAGGCAAGTTTTCTGAAATTTGTTGGCTTCCTCCAATACTGCAGCTGATAGTTCTGCTCTGATGGAGGTGCATATTCATATTCTCCACTCGGGAAATGGGCAAGCAAATCAACTAAGGCTTTACTTTGAATTGCGTTGGGAGTTACACATTTCATGTCATAGCCTGCTAGAGTGAGGAACCGCCGAGCAGCTCTCCCTATGAGTATAGTATAGCTCGAGACATTAAGTGTTTGATTGGGTCACATCTTGTCACAATATGAACTGTGAAGGACATGAAGTAGTGACGCAACTTCTGAGTAACAAAGACTAATGTGAGGCAGTGCCCTTCCACAACTGAGTACCTTGTCCCCGGACCTGTGATCACTCGGCTCAAGTAGTATACTGGGCATTCCTTCCTATCGCAATGCCCCACGAGAAGTAGAAGTGAGATAAAGCTGCAAGGGATTGGCTGAATATTGATCCAGTTTAGGCAGCTTTCAGTCTCTATAAACTTGATGGAATATCTCTTACACAAGGAAAAAGACTTGCATCAATCAATGGCATGAAGGAGTTGAATCAGGAACAGAAAGACTTTCAAAGCCAAAGCAAAGGCATTCATTTAGCAGGAGTTTACGCTGCAAAGACGATTCGTGCTAGCTCTTCTCTTCTTTAACTAGTTACATGAATAGCCTATTGGGCTAGTTTACTAAGCTTTCAGTCTACATAAACTTCATTCAATATTGATTACACTCCTTCTCCTACTGCTTCTCCTTATACCCACTAATGTTATTCTTCGTCCTACCTTGACTATTGGGAAATTTCCATTCGAGAAAGAGATGTACGAATAAAGGAGCGAAGCTGACTCGACCGGACGGTAGAGGTTGTTTAAGAATCGAGATAGGCACCGTGAAAGAAAGAACTTCGCTAGCTTACCCCACGTAGCAATCCTAGTAAATACCTGTGCTTTATAGAATAGGGCCTTTTAGGATATGATTACAATGCTTCAGTTGTCATTGATCAAGAAGGAAATCAAAAAGGAAGTCGATTTTTTGGTGCGATTGCCGCGGAATTGAGACAGTTTAATTTGACTAAAAGACTTTCATTAGCTCCTTAGGTATTATAAGATGAGACCATGAATCGAACCAGATCGAAACATTCAGCTGTCGACGGACACACTTTGCCGGAACGTCGACCGCAAACGAAGGATAGCCAGGCCCCGGTTCCCAGGGTTAGGGTATTCCCTATTATGTTATGAGCCTACTCAGATCAGAACTAGTTTATTC